ATAAATCATTTAATGAAAGTAGATTATCTTACCATTAATTTTACAACTTCCATGATCTCTTCCCGAACCAAACATGAATCTTTCGATTCATTTGGCTCTCACGCTCAATTTTTTATTTTATGGTTCATATCTTTTTTTTTAATGTAATGAGCCTATCCTCTCTAGTTCTGTTTGTATGCAAACATATCAAAACCGATACAAGACCAGAATATTATAAGGACTCTTCCGACCAGACAAAAATCTCTAATTGTCAGCAAAGTTGTTTCTTTATTTGTTCTTTATTGAAATTTCAATGAAATTTTTATTCAAATCCAAAAATTCCTCTTTTTTATACTTATACATAGGTCATCGATTCGGCATTGGATATTGGATAATAAAACGCAGGGCGCCCTTTTTATTTATTCTAGTAAACGGTTCAAATAATTTTATTGATATGAGTGTTATATATCAGAAAAATTACCAACTATTCTTTTTTAAACCATTTCGGTATTAACGTAATGGTAGAAAGAGTACCATGTTGTGCCCGGACTTCAAACAGTTTAGCTTTAACCATGTTAATGGTCTCACTTTATTGGTTGATAGAGAATCAAAGTTGACTTACCAATAAAGAACGAAATGCTATGGTTCTTACATATGATTTATTAATTTATTCAGAAGGAATTCGTCGAGATTGTACACTTTTTCCCTATTTATTTATCTTATTCTATAAAAAATAAAAATATGTATATAAATAACACAAATAAATAAAGTGCAGCCGGTTGGGTCCAACTTATTCTTGAAATATACAACTCGCACACACTCCCTTTCCAAAAAAAATCAATACACCAAGCACTACACTTAGATTTATTAGATTTGTTGCTAAAATATCGGTATTAAACCCGAAACTCCCGGCGGATGGCCAGTGGCCTAAGGAAACGAAAGAATCGGTTACATTTTTCATATGCTCTCCTCTTATAGATAGGACTAATAAAGAACAGAGTTCTTTTTGTATCACTTGACTTGCCCTTTTTTGATTGATTTCTTTTTCTTAATTTTTTTCTTTGTTTTAAGTTTCCGATAAGATACTTATTAAGTTGGGTCCTAGGTCTCGTAGAAATTGCAAAATATTTCCCTTGTTCAAACACTTCCTAAAAGGAAAGTAAAAATTCCATCGTACTAACCGAAGGACGGGAAGGAAGAAAGCGAGCAAATCCACTAATTCGTCATCCTCAAATCAGTCCTTCCCGGGGTATTGTTCCAACAAATACATAATTGTAGGAATAAAGTAGTGATATAATTCACAGAAGCAAACGGCAACGAATTAATAAAATAAGAAAAAGTGCGTAATGCACTTTTTTACATTTTCATTCTAGGATTAAATTAAACAAAAGGATTTGCAAATAAAAGCGCTAATGCCACAACGAGCCCATAAATGGTTAAAGCTTCCATAAAAGCTAGACTAAGCAATAAAGTGCCTCTTATTTTTCCTTCTGCTTCTGGTTGTCTCGCAATACCTTCGACGGCTTGGCCTGCAGCAGTACCTTGACCAACTCCAGGTCCAATAGAAGCAAGCCCTACGGCCAATCCAGCAGCAATAACGGAAGCGGCAGAAATCAGTGGATTCATGATGATAGGTTCCTCGTACCAAAAAAAAATGGTTAATGATACAATCAACCAAGGAATTATTACTTATTTGATCACTAAAAAATATTGAATCGAAGTAACTAAAACTTCGAAAAAAATAATATAGATAGGGATAAACCCTATATAACTAATATATATCTACTATCACATATACATTTGTTTCTTTCATAACGGGAACCGCCCGCATTTTTTATTGAATCAGATTCTAGAATAATTCGTCGAAAGATATACAGGAACTGTGGCTGGACTTATAGACATTACATATAGACATATATCTAGTGTGATCTCCCTAACCCATCCTTCGTAATATCGTCTATCTTTCCTCTTAGAACTCTTATACATATGTATTTCTTATTTCTATCTATATATGTATATGTTACCGAACCAAGTATATTTTCTTGAACCATGCATTGCCTCAGTCGGGGTAAGCTTAAAAAAAGAAGACTCTTTCGAAAACTAATTAATGATGACCCTCCATGGATTCCCCTATATAAGCCGCGGCTAAAGTTGCAAAAATGAGAGCTTGAATACCGCTTGTAAATAATCCAAGAAACATGACAGGGATAGGAACTACTGAAGGTACTAAAGAAACAAGAACAACAACTACTAATTCATCCGCCAATATATTCCCGAAAAGTCGAAAACTCAGAGATAAAGGTTTTGTGAAATCTTCTAGGATGTTAATTGGTAAAAGGATTGGAGTTGGTTGAATGTATTTTCCAAAATAAGCCAATCCTTTTTTGGTAAGACCCGCATAAAAATATGCCACGGACGTGGGTAAAGCTAAAGCAACAGTAGTATTTATATCATTCGTGGGGGCAGCCAACTCTCCATGAGGTAACTGTATGATTTTCCAAGGTAAAAGAGCTCCAGACCAATTAGAAACAAAAATAAATAAGAACATGGTTCCAATAAAGGGAACCCAAGGCCCATATTCTTCTCCAATCTGAGTTTTGCTCAAGTCTCGAATAAATTCAAGAACATATTCAAAGAAATTCTGCCCGTCGGTCGGAATGGTTTGTGGATTCCGAACAGTTATGATAACTGACCCTAATAAGATAGCAATTACTACCCAAGAAGTGATAAGTACTTGAGCATGAATTTGTAAACCTCCTATTTGCCAATATAAATGTTGGCCTACTTCTACACCTGATATATCGTATAATCCTTTGAGTGTTTTAATGGAACATGGTATAACATTCATATTGCCCTCTGACAGAAATCGAACTTAAAAAAAAAAAAATTATTTTGATTCAACCATCTCTTTTTCAACTTATCTACTTTCATAATTAATCATATATTAAAAATACCAAGAAATCACATAACATAATATCCCATTTTATCTCTTTTTAAAAATTCAAGACAAGAATAGTAACCAATCTAAGAAATCAAAATAATTAACTAATCTTATTATTCTTAATCATAACATAATCATAATCAACGACTTCTTATATAGCTAGAACGACCCTCACAAATTGCGGATACTAATTTGTTAAGAATCAATCGGATTGAAGCTATAGCGTCATCGTTGGCTGGAATCGAAATATCTGCAAGATCCGGGTCACAATTTGTATCGATTAAACAAATTGTTGGAATTCCAAAAATGACATATTCTCGAAGAGCCGTATATTCTTCTTGCTGATCAACGATGATTACAATATCGGGCAACCCAGTCATATATTTGATCCCACCCAGATATGTTTGCAAAATCGATAATTTTCTCTTCAACATTGCTGCATCTCTTTTAGGGAGACGGTTGAGTTTCCCCATCTTTTGTTCTGCTCTTAAGTCTCTGAACTTATGAAGTCTCGTTTCTGTAGTGGGCCAATTCGTTAACATACCACCGATCCATTTTTTAGTAACATAATGACATCGAGCCCTTATTGCAGCTGAGACTACTAAATCCGCTGCTTTCTTTTTGGTACCAACCATTAAAAAGGTTTTTCCTCGACTTGCTGCATCAAAAACTAAATCACAGGCTTCTGATAAAAAACGAGCAGTTCTAGTAAGATTTGTAATATGAATAACTTTACGCTTTGCAGAAATGTAAGGGGCCATTCTAGGATTCCATTTCTTAGTACCATGACCAAAATGAACTCCCGACTCCATCATCTCTTCCAAATGGATGTTCCAATACCTTCTTGTCATTTTTCCCGCGCTTTCTCTGTTTTTTTTTAGAAATAAATAATTGTTCCTACGGAACCTTATACCGAGGTTGACCATTGATACATAGTCCAAACCATTCATTTTTTTTTTATTACTTACTAAATTTTTTTACTTACCAAAACTAGAAAGGAAAAAGAAAAAATCTCTGCTTAGGAATTATGAAATCGCGTAAATGAATTTTCTAATGTGTCATGGAAATTCTTTGGGCTACAAGAACAAAAAAATTCTCGATGGTGTAACAAAATATCTCTCATTTCCAACTTGAATACATTTTTCTTTTTTATTTCAAAATGAATGTTTTTGTCTTGCCTTGAACGGTGCACTAATTTTTTAAATCCGGTACCGATAGGGATAATTCCCCCCAGAACAACATTTTCTTTCAGACCCTTCAACCAATCAATACGCCCCCGTAGAGCAGCTTTTGCTAAAACTCTAGCAGTTTCTTGAAAACTTGCTTCAGATATGAAGCTTTGAGTATTCAGAGACGCCCTCGTTATTCCTAATAAAATTGCCTGATAACAGATCGCTTCGTCTAAAGCACGCCCTGCTCGTTCTGCTCGCAGCAATCCGATTAATTCTCCAGGCGAAAAAACATTAGACATTCCGTCTTCTGAAACCAACACTTTTGATGTTACTTGTCGTACAATAATCTCTAGATGTCTATTATGGATCTGCACCCCTTGGGATCGATAAACCTTTTGGATCTTATTAACCAAAGAGATATGGCTTTGGGCTATAGTTAGCTCAGCTCCAATTAAGAATCCCCAAGGACTTCCAAGAATTCTTGGTATACGTTCGTTCCAACCTTCAACTCTCCTTTCAAGGTTCATCGATATTGAACCAATCGAACGCACTTCTAAGATTTGCTCCACTTTTGGAAGTCCTTGCGTTATGTCACCAGATCGGGATTTTTCATATATAAATGTAACTAATGTATCTCCTTCAGAAAGGGTTTCTCCGTAATGTCCGTGAACAGTCGCTCCTGGAGTAGCCAAATAGGGCTTAGCTGATCTTATAACTAAGGAATCAACATGAACAATTAAAATTTGACCAGATTTTTTTATGTGTGTTCCATATTTAACTAGACATAGATTTTCACAAATAAATTGTCCAATGCTAATTATTGTGGATGGTTCTTCACAATAATTGTGATGTAAAAAGCACCAATTCAAATGGGATGGATTCAAAATGATGTTATTGCATGGGTTGGGATTATAAATCCTTCTATTTTCATCTATTAAACAGTATTTAAGTACTTCAAGTACTTGGAAAGTCGCTTTCAAATTATCAAGTATCCGATATTTGTTTACCAAGATCTGATTATGAGTTATTAAATAGTAAGCTGAATAAAAGTTCACTATTTTAGATACAATAGTACCCAGGGGACCCAACAAATCCCTAATTAGAATTATGGGATTCAATTCTTTTGCCGTGATGTTATATTTCGAACCATTGAATGGACATGGACCAACTCGAGAACAATTGAATGATGACAAAATTATCAAAGCCTTATTTTGATTCAACAATGTACCAATAGTTGCTTGATGCTGAGTAACTACTGAAATCTTCACTTTAGAAAAAAAAGGGTTGATATTGGTGCAATCTAATCCATTATCGGGAATCAATCCTGAACCCGCCGTATCATACCTTTTTCCGGCATATGAAATACTAGACTTTACTAACTCAATTATTATGAAATTTTGAATCAGATCATTTGCCCTTACCTCAACAAGAGAAGCATGAACTTCTTCTATAGAACCATTTTTTTCTTGGTCCCAATTCAATACTAAGCAAGTCCGAACTAATTGAATACTTGTGTGAAAAATTCCGCGAATTGACTTTCCGTTTCCATAAAGGATATAATTGACAATTCTAAGTTGGACATTATCTTTTTCCTGCAAGAGATCTTGAGTGAAAAGTTTTGCTAAATTTATCCCGTCAGCTATTTCATATGTGATTACGGGCCGAACCAAAACAAAATACTTTTTTTTAATGGGTGTGATTCGTTGGACATAAATCCAATTTTTAAAAATTGTTGATTCCTTAGAATTTGAAGAATTTGAATTTTTTTTTTTCATTCCCGGTGGTATTAAAATGCCGCTGTGTCTAGATATCTTATCTGTCTCTCCGGGAAAATGAATATCTCCAGAAAAAATTTGCAGTTCAATACTTTTTTTTTTTCTCTCCACTCGGACTAATCCACCTACTAGGCTTCTTGTATTTGTATTTAAAGCGAGTTGTGTATCTACTTCAATGATACTATTGTTCCGGACCATTAGGTACGAAGATCCGGGTAAGATATGCACCTCTTCAGGAATAAAAAAAAACCGATCCACTTTCATTTTGTATTTTGGACTCAATTCTTTTGCTCCTCGATACTCAATCAAATCTTCTTTTTTTACGATTGAATCCACCTCTACGGCCCCATATTTAGTAATTCCCGAACTCTTTCTTCTATATTGTGGATCGTCAAAATAAGCAAGAATACTATTTCTATGTAAAATACCATTTGTGGGTATTTCAATCGAAATACCAAAAGAGGGTATTAGTTCTTTCTCTCCTTCTGGATCATATTGTAATGGAATGAGAAATTGATTTCTTCGTCTTTTCGCCAATAAATCAGAATTCTCTTGGAGAATCGAAGGATATATGAAATCCAAATGCCTATTGGAGATGATTTGATCAAGTCTTGAATAGTCAAAAATTTCCCTATCTTTTTTAACAGAAGGATCCAACAATTTATGCCTTACTTGATCATTAGTAATTGAGAAGTCAGAGATATATCTTTCGTCGACAGAAAAAGAATGAACATTTATTTGATCTTGATCTTTGTGGAGTGAAAAAGACACTATACTGGATCCGCACGGACCTCCTGCTAATAGCCATAAATGACTTGTTTTTGGTAATAGATGAACATTACTATATGTATATTCGGGTGCATGGTAGACATTGGTACTCCAGTGCATTTCTCCCTCTGATTCAGAATAAATATGTTTTCGGACCTTCTCTTTAAAATGAAAAGTAGACGTTCCAGTACGAATCTCAGCAATAACTTGTTCAGATTCTACATATTGATCATTTTGAACTAAAATCAAACTTTTGGGGGGAATATTCACACTATGTAGAATATCCCGACTCTCAATAGTTACATACAAGTCTATAGAACATAGAAAAGCGGGATGCCCGTGACGGGTACGTGTGGGATAAACCAAATACTCGTTGAACTTTATTTTCCCGTTAGAAGGAGCTCGTACATGTTCGGCAGTACCACCCGTGAATACTCCACCCGTATGAAAAGTTCTTAATGTTAGTTGAGTCCCTGGTTCCCCAATTGATTGCCCCGCAATAATACCTACAGCTTCCCCCAATTCGACCAGATCGCCGTGAGTGGGACTTCTACCATAACATAATTGACAGATCCAAGATGTATTCCTGCAAGTAAAGGGGGTTCGAATATATATTGGTTGTGCTCGAAAAGTTATGAATCGATTGGCAAGTCCAATCCCAATATCTTGATTTCGAGTGGCAATGCAGCGTATCCCCATATATATATCGTCCGCTAATACACGACCAATTAGGGTTTGGACAAAAATTTTTTCTGTCACCCCGTTTCGAGGACTCACGGAAATACCTCGGGTAGTACCACAATCTGTTCTACGTACAATAATGTGTTGAACTACTTCAACAAGTCTACGCGTGAGGTATCCAGCA